TATTATATCCCAGGACCAAAAATGTGAATAATGAGACATGAAGAGGACTACTATGTCACTACAGGGTAGACTACTCCTAATAAGTGCAATTAGTTATTATGATAATGAATAAATGTTCAACTTTCTAACTATAACTCATAATAATCAAAACTCATTATAAAGGTGGTTACCTTTTTCCTTTTTTAGAAAAAAAAATATCTCTGTTTTCCGCTGAAAAACGAAGACTAAATCTTGAGTTTAGTGGAAAAGCCCTTTATCGGATTTGAACCGATGACTTACGCCTTACCATGGCGTTACTCTACCGCTGAGTTAAAAGGGCCCGTTTTATTCAATTCATGAATTTGCCATTATGAGTCTAATGCATATATGTATGCATATGCATATATGTATATATGTATATATGCATATGCATAGGGGTTCATACAAGAACCATCAAATAAAAAAAAAATTCTATGAAATCATAACATAAAAGTAGGAAAGACTTTTCGGATCTGGTGATACCATTAGATTCTATTGACAATTCCAAAAAACTGTTCATACTATTATCATACTATGATGATCATCATCATAGTATGATGACGGTCGGGTGGATATGCCCCTATCGTCTAGTGGTTCAGGACATCTCTCTTTCAAGGAGGCAGCGGGGATTCGACTTCCCCTGGGGGTAGAGAGGAAGTTGATCGTAGATTATCAATAAATCTAGAATTAATTCTTCCTGGGTCGATGCCCGAGCGGTTAATGGGGACGGACTGTAAATTCGTTGACGATATGTCTACGCTGGTTCAAATCCAGCTCGGCCCAATAATTCGTTGCTCCATGAATATGAAATAACCAATTTGTTCTCCAGAAACAGAAATGCCTGATCCGTAGAAATGAAGAGAAAGAGTCAATTTTTTCTCTATCCATGTTTTTCTCATTCGTTCTGATTTTTCTAACTATCTAGATTCATGATACTTAATTTTAATTAAGTATCATAAAAATAGTTCTTTTTTCTCATTGAAAAATTGATTATCCATTTTTTTGGCAATAAAATAACCACTCGTTACTAGTAATCCGTGTCGCTCTCACTATATTCCATATCTATGTGGATATTCAGTATATCATTCGTGTTTCTGTTACAACACAACGAATAGAATGTTCTCATCAAACTAGTAAGAATATGTATGCCATACATCTTGTTGGGATTGTAGTTCAATCGGTCAGAGCACCGCCCTGTCAAGGCGGAAGCTGCGGGTTCGAGCCCCGTCAGTCCCGAACTAGGATCCGATGAATTGATAAATTCATCTCTCCATTTTCTGTGAAAGGGGGGCCAGGTAGCAAGATCTAATCCCCAGCGGGGGATCCTTATTTTTTTTGTTTTTCGTGTCGCATTTATCATCAGACAAGTACGGGAATTTCTATTTCTTTCACTAATACCGATTGATAAGGGGAGACATATGTAAGATGGTACAATCGGTGGCATTACTATATTCAGTATTTTAAGAGATACCATACTCATATCGTCTGACTTTCTTTTTCAATTGCTATTGAACAATGAAATGGAATAGAGTTCCCCTATTTTTACCGGGAGTACATACACAAATTGTATTCGTTTATTGTACGATACACAATGAACTTAACATAATTACCTCGACAGAATACCTCTCAGGTTAAACCATACCCTTTCTAGCCTCGACTTTGTTTGTGTATCCTCAATGACTAATTGGAAACAATCTATCTATTCTCAATGCAAATTGCACATTGAATTTTTGATGTATGCGTTCTAGTCTCAATCCAAGAAAGAAGAAGAGATACTAATAAAATAAAAGACCAAGCAACGCCCCTTTTTAGTAAATTTGTTGGAATATTAGATCTTTTCCACTTAACACCCGTCCTTTTTTCCACTTTTTTTCTTTTCCATAACCTACTGTCTTCCTTATACAATTCTCTTTCCTTATACTTATACATACAATTATGAGATATTATATGACCCGGTATTCTATGGGTCACACAGATCCAAACAGTAGAAGTGAGATGGAAAAAAGGATGAAAAATTCAATGGAATTCCTGATCCGATAAAGAATCCCATTTCGGATTTAGTATGGATAAAATAAAAGATTTTCCTATGTTATACTATTCAATTCTCGACGATGAATCGATTTGATAGATCAGATATTGTTATTCATAATATTGATCCGATTCAGTATCATCAGAATTCAATTCATCCCATTGAATTGACAGGAGTCAAATTTCTTATCTCTATGGGATTAGATCCCGAGTTATTGCGAAGTAAAAAAAACAATGAGATTATGGAAGTCAATATTCTCGCATTTATTGCTACTGCACTGTTCATTCTAGTTCCTACTGCTTTTTTACTTATCATCTACGTAAAAACAGTCAGTCAAAATGATTAATTTAACTGAAACTTGGATTATTAGTTCTTATCAATGATTGAAGAAATGAAAGAAAGGGATTAAAACTCCAAGTTTTAAATGAAATGGCTGGAATCATAAGTATCTGA